TTTAAGATTAAGATTTTTTCATTCATTCCCATCCAATCAAAAAATACCTTTTTGTTATTTATTTGGGAATTTGAATCAATCGGAAGATAAAAAAGACCATTATTATGAATTTTATCCATTATTTGGTCCTTATTAGGTTCAACCTTAATATTTTTAATAATTTTACACAAATATTTTCTATCTGTATTTTTTTCCATATATATAATATCGCTTTTTACTATATAATTCTTGCTAGGAATATTCTTGAGTATGTTAAAAAATTTTTCTTTATTTCTGGTGGAATTTTCTTGGTTCTTATTTGTTTCTAATGATGATCTATAAATATAGGAGTTATTCTTAGTTTCAGAATGAATATATTTATATGATAAAAGATCATATCTATAGTTTTTTTGAAAATTATCCTTTTTATTTGGTAATAAATAGACTTTTGAATTTTTTTTTTTTTTTGAATCAAGTAATTGGTCTTTTTCAGAGGAATACCATTTGTTTAAATCTTTATTTTGAGCCGTATGGCTTTGAGACGTATGGCATTGATTGATTCTATTTCGCCATTTTTGTGGGATTAATCTAGACGATGTAATCTGAGATAAATCGTATTGATAATGACCTCTTAACCAGTTTTTCCATGGATTCATTCCAGAATTTGGAAGTTTCTTATGTCTTAATTCGGAATGAAATATTCCTTGTCTTCCAAAAAAATCCTTTATTTCAGTCTTAAGAAAAAAGGACGGTCCATTATATTGAAGAATAGATCTTAACTTATTGAAGTTAATAATTTGGGTTTGTGATAATTTTAAAAATACATATTTTTGTGACAAGTAAGATAAATCAAAAAAAATATCTGACTTCCGCTTACTATTTTTAAGATTATCAAAAGCCCTTTTTATAGTCATAGGCAAAATAAAGTCAATTTTATTTTGTTTTGTTTTATTAATCCTTTCTTTATTGTCAATGTATTTATCATTATAAAGAATTTTTTTTGTTGATTCCATAAAAAGTTGTAGAGCGATTCTGCGCATATTAATGATACATAGAAAGATATCTATGTATATTTTTTCAATCAAAAATTTAACTATTAATTCAATATTTTTTCTTTTGAATATTTTCAAAATTTTGGGGGCTGATTCTGCATTATTCTTTTTCTTTTTTTTGATTCCTGGCGTTACTTTTTTTTTATTTTTTTTCATTATTTCTATTTCATTTCTGATTGTGTTTCTTCTATCAATCCTATGTTTCATTTCTTCTTCTGCCTGTGAATAATTTGTCCAACCTGTAGATCGAATTTGACTAAGTGATTCATGAATTATCTGATTGCTGATTATAGAATCCTTTTCTGTTTGAGTTTCACTTGATTCATATATTTCTTTCGGTATAAATTGTTTCTCTATAAATAATGGAATTTTCTTTACTTTTAAAAGTTCTTTTTTTATTCGTTTTACAAATTCTTCTTTCTTTTTTATTTTTTTAAAAATTCTTCGAACTGTAAAATTTAATTTTCTGATTTGGATTTTATAGTTTATATCGTTTAAAATGGGTTCAAAAAAGGAAGGTGTTTTTCGAGCAGGACCAAAAGGATATTCCGCTTCCATTCCCCAAACTGTTAAAAAACAAGAATCAAAATCATCTTGTTCCTTTAGATCTCTATCAGAATCATAGAGTCCTAGCTTAGATCTGTGCCAAGGTTTCAAATGAAAAGGATATAGGATTTTTATCTGAAAACCGTCTTTAAACCAATTTTTAGGTAATTTTGTTTTGGAGAATTGAAGACCATTAGAGTTGCATTTTAGATAAATTTCTCTATTCAAATCTTGGAAATCCTCATACCATTCCGGAGATTGCCGTAATAAAATGCGGACAATATTCTTACCTATTATCAATAAGGGTAATTTAATATGTCTTCTAACAATTGATTGAACTATTAACAGAATACTTCTTGTTTTTTGTCCATGTGAAATGTTCTTCCAGAATTCGATTGTTTCTTCCTGGTTGTTTTTTTTTTTTTTGAATTGTTGATCTACAATTTCCAATTCTGACTTTTTACCCACCCAATTTCTAATATTAAAAAAAAGTTTCAGTAGGTCGGCTATAGGAAAAGGAAAATCTTCCTTTTTTTGGAAAAAAAGGGGGGAATGGGGATTTCTTTGAGACGGTCCCAAAATAACAATTTTACGCCTTTGAGCGCGCATAGATCCTTTGATTATCCATCGACGAAAATCTGGTTCTTCCAAATAATTTATAAAATGAAAATCTCTTTTCATTTTTTTAAAATTGTAATTCGTTAACTTCATAAAAGTTGCTAAAATTCGTTTCGAATCACTTAAAAAAGGTATACGTTTAAATCTTCTTGTTCGAAGCTGGTGCCCCAGCCCTTGCATTATGCCTTGTTCTTTTCGTCGTTTTTTTAACTGTTGGTGCAACTCGTTGATTAATTTGTATGGCCATCGAGGGGGTTTTTTACTGATTTCATTTATTCCACTAGATTTTTTTTGATCCTTAGGGT